GAAAGATATATCTTTAGATGAAGAGGAAGAAATAGATAAAAGGAAATTCTATAAATTAGAGCTGAGGAATACTTAAAGGAAGAATATTTTATATTATAAAAAATACAAATACGCTATATTATGTTATGCTTAAAAAAAATCGAATGAATCAAAAAAAAATACAAACAGATGTCACGTTTCACGATATATATAGTAGTGGGGGATTATGGGACAAAAAATAAATCCACTTGGTTTCAGACTTGGTGCAACCCAAGGTCATCATTCTCTTTGGTTTGCACAACCAAAAAATTATTCAAAGGATCTACAAGAAGATCAAAAAATACGAGATTGTATCAAAAATTATGTGCAAAATAATATGAAAATATCCTCTAATGTAGAGGGAATTGCACGTATAGAGATTCAAAAAAGAATCGATTTGATTCAGGTCATAATCTATATGGGATTCCCCAAGTTATTAATAGAAGACAGGACTCGAAGAATCGAAGAATTACAGACGCATGTACAAAAAGAACTCAATTGTGTAAACCGAAAACTCAACATTGCTATTACAAGAATTGCAAATCCTTATGGGCACCCCAATATTCTTGCAGAATTTATAGCCGGACAATTAAAGAATAGAGTTTCATTTCGCAAAGCAATGAAAAAAGCTATTGAATTAACTGAACAGGCAGGTACAAAAGGGATTCAAGTACAAATTGCAGGGCGTATCGACGGAAAAGAAATTGCACGTGTTGAATGGATCCGAGAAGGTAGAGTTCCTCTACAAACCATTCGAGCTAAAATTGATTATTGTTCCTATGCAGTTCGAACTATCTATGGGGTATTAGGCATCAAAATTTGGATATTTGTAGACGAGGAATAATAAGAACTTACTTGACTTATATTTAGTTATATCTGGTGATAAAACTAAAAATGGCAAACTCTTTCATTCTTTTTCTGGTAAATAATAAAAAAAAAGAACAATTCTATAAGGTTGAATAAAAATTCGATTAATCATTTGATATAATTGCTATGCTTAGTGTGTGACTCGTTGGTTTTTTTAGGGTTGGGATTCAAAAAAATGGACAGCCCATAGTACAAACTGATAACTATAGAACTAATAACCAACTCATCACTTCGTGTTATCTGGATAGAAAGAACCAGTCAAGATATGATATATAAGTCATATCATTGTAGCAACTGAAATCTTTTTTACATAAAAAAAAAAAAAAAAAAACAATCTGATTATGGGTTGTAAAGCAATATAAAGTATACAGATAAATGGAAGGGTGAGAGAAAGATAGAAAAAGAATATTAATGATATATAATTCCAATATGTAAGGTCTATGAGTCATCTCATATAAAGGGAATGTAATAAAGCATCAATACTGATTGATCCATAATTAGACAAATCCGTGCATAGAACAAAAAATCAAGAGCCCCGAGCCAATAAAGACTGAGAAGGTTGACTCAAGAATAAATTTAATTGGAGGCTCCGTTGTAAAATTCAGACCTAATCATTAATCGAGAAGTGGTGGGAACGACAGAACCTGTGAATGCATAAGATTCTATTGAAAACGAATCCTAATGATTCATTGAGTAGGATGGCGGAACGAACCAGAAACCTATTCATTTATTCTGAGAGGTCATGTCATAGACTAATCTTACAACTGAATGTTGAAAGAGTAAATATTCGCCCGCGAATATTTTTTTTATTTCTAAATTTTAGTCGATTCGAAATAAAAGGAAAAACAAAATAAAGATTCATTATAGCGTTCTACCAAAACGACATTATCTATAAATAGAATACGTGTTAAATTCTATATTAAAACACAAAAAATTTCTAATTTATAATCGATTAGATCAAATTTCAAAGAATCCCACGATTCCATATATTATTAACCGTGTATTTTTTTTTGTTTAATTATTTTTAATTGTTTAATTCGCGAGGAGCTGGATGAGAAGAAACTCTCGTGTCCGGTTCTGTAGTAGAGATGGATGGAATTGCTAAACAACCATCAACTATAACCCCAAAAGAACCAGATTCCGTAAACAACACAGAGGAAGAATGAAAGGAATATCTTATCGAGGTAATCGTATTTGCTTCGGTAGATATGCTCTTCAAGCGCTTGAACCCGCTTGGATCACATCTAGACAAATAGAAGCAGGGCGGCGAGCAATGACACGAAATGCACGCCGCGGTGGAAAAATATGGGTACGCATATTTCCAGACAAACCTGTTACAGTAAGACCTACAGAAACACGTATGGGTTCGGGGAAAGGATCTCCCGAATATTGGGTAGCTGTCGTTAAACCCGGTAGAATACTTTATGAAATGAGCGGAGTAGCAGAAAATATAGCTAGAAGGGCTATTTCAATAGCGGCATCGAAAATGCCTATACGAACTCAATTCATTCTTTCTGGATAGGAATGTAGAAACAAACGAAAGGGGTTTTTGGGATGAAAAAAAACAATTGCAGGTTTCTTTTTTTGTTTTGAACAAATAATATTTCTTTTTTTTTTTTTTATTTATACCTTTGCATTGAAAAAGAAAAAACCGATAAAAAAAAAATGATATGATTCAACCTCAAACCCATTTGAATGTAGCGGATAACAGCGGGGCCCGAGAATTGATGTGTATTCGAATCATAGGAGCTAGTAATCGACGATATGCTCATATTGGTGACATTATTGTTGCTGTAATCAAGGAAGCAGTACCAAATACACCTCTAGAAAGATCAGAAGTGGTCCGAGCTGTCATTGTACGTACTTGTAAAGAACTCAAACGCGACAACGGTATGATAATACGATATGATGACAACGCTGCGGTTGTTATTGATCAAGAAGGAAATCCAAAAGGAACCCGAATTTTCGGCGCGATCGCCCGGGAATTAAGACAGTTAAATTTCACTAAAATAGTTTCATTAGCACCTGAAGTATTATAGGGGAAGACCTTAATAAAGTATTTGAATGAAATTGATTAAATTTATTTAATTAATTAGTAAATTGTTTATCTATCACGTATATATCTTTAATAATTCATAAATATAAAAAAAAAATAATTCATAAATATTAAAAAATTCAGAAAAAAAGAAAAAGAGCATGTTGATTATATCAAAATTCGGGGGAAACAAAAATATTAGTTTATCATGAGTAAAGACACTATTGCTGACATAATAACCTCTATACGAAATGCTGACATGAATAAAAAAAGAACAGTTCGAATACCATCTACTAACATCACTGAAAATATTGTTAAAATCCTTTTACAAGAGGGTTTTATTGAAAACGTGAGAAAACATCAAGAAAGCAAAAAATATTTTTTGGTTTTAACCCTACGACATAGAAGAAATAGGAAAGGACCATATAGAACTGTTTTAAATTTAAAACGGATCAGTCGACCCGGTCTACGAATATATTCTAACTATCAACGAATTCCTAGAATTTTAGGCGGAATGGGGGTTGTAATTCTTTCTACTTCTCGAGGTATAATGACAGACCGAAAGGCTCGACTAGAAGGAATCGGCGGAGAAGTTTTGTGTTATATATGGTAATCTTTCTAATAGCCGACACGGTCATATTTGTGAAAAAAGAGAAAGGACAAGTTTATAATATTATCCCTCTTACATTAGTTGATACTTCAAAGCGGTTTTACCTGGAATGAAACAACAAAAATGGATTCATGAGGGTTTAATTACTGAACAACTTACCGATGGTATGTATCTTCCGGATTCGTTTAGATAACAAAAAAATTATTCTGGTTTTTGTTTCGTAAAGGATTTCATGTAGTTTTATACGTATACTACCAGGAAATAGACTAAAAATTGAGGTAAGTCCTTATGATTCAACCAAAGGGCGTATAATTTAGAGACTCCAAAGCAAAGACTTGAATGATTAGGCGGTTTTTTCAATTTCAACATTCTTTCGTGAGGATACAATTCGAAATTTAAAATTTCAAGAAACTTATTTTCTTCCAGTTAAGTAGATTCGGAATTAAAAAAAGGAATGACAAATATGAAAATAAGGGCCTCTGTTCGTAAAATTTGTGAAAAATGTCGATTGATCCGTAGGCGGGGACGAATTATAGTAATTTGTTCTAACCCGAGACATAAACAAAGACAAGGATAATCTTTCTAAAACAAAAAGACTCTCGAAATCTAAAGGACCCGATGTACAGATGTACAAATAAATAAATAAAATAAATAAGTAAAAAAAAAAAAAAAAGAATAAGGATCTGTTTTGACATGAAATGGATATATCCATATATCTCTGACTTATATTTATGAGATGATAAAATATGGCAAAACCTATACCAAAAATTGGTTCGCGTAGAAATAGACGTATTGGTTCACGTAAGAATACACGTAGAATCCCCAAGGGAGTTATTCATGTTCAAGCAAGTTTCAACAATACCATTGTGACTGTTACAGATGTACGGGGTCGAGTAATTTCTTGGTCCTCTGCCGGGGCTTGTGGATTCAAGGGTACAAGAAGGGGTACACCATTTGCCGCTCAAACCGCAGCAGGAAATGCTATTCGGACAGTAGTGGATCAAGGTATGCAACGAGCAGAAGTTATGATAAAAGGCCCGGGTCTCGGAAGAGATGCGGCATTAAGAGCTATTCGTAGAAGTGGTATACTATTAAGTTTCATACGGGATGTAACTCCTATGCCACATAATGGCTGTAGGCCTCCTAAAAAAAGACGTGTGTAAAAATAAACATTGAAGAGATTTCAAGAGAAATAAATAATTCAATGATTTGATCAAATAATATACTATGGTTCGAGAGAAAGTAACAGTATCTACTCGGACACTACAGTGGAAGTGTGTTGAATCAAGAGCAGACAGTAAGCGTCTTTATTATGGACGCTTTATTCTGGCCCCACTTATGAAAGGTCAAGCCGATACAATAGGCATTGCAATGCGAAGAGCTTTGCTCGGAGAAATAGAAGGTACATGTATCACACGCGCAAAATCTGAGAAAATACCACATGAATATTCTACCATAGTAGGTATTCAA